TATCCTCTACCAAGACATTAACCGCTGAAGCAGAAAGCTTTTTGAAAGAAGGTATTCAAGAGCAACTGGAACGTTTTCTACTTCAGGAGAAATTATAAAAAAAAAAGAAATGGATCATTCTTCATTTTTGATTATTTAGTCAATTTTATTCTTTAAATTCAATTTTTCAGAAATTCTATAATCTATAAATAGAAGTATATAAGTATAAGTATATATATAATAGAAAGAAGTATATAACTAATATCTGTTTAATATTAAATCTTAAAGCATTCAGAATTTCTTTCTTATCCTTTTTCGAAATGAAAAAAAAAAGATATTCTATATAATAGATAGAAATAATATAGAAATGGAAATAATAGATAACTATCAATATATATATCTATATTGATATTGCGTCCAATAGGATTTGAACCTATACCAAAGGTTTAGAAGACCTATGTCCTATCCATTAGACAATGGACGCTTTTCGCTTTTTTTGACTTTCCAAATGTTAAAAAAAAAGAATGTGCGAAATCTTTTTAGCAATTGTGTATTGAAGTGAATTCACTTCAATACACAATTGCTATTAGAGAATTCTAATAGAGAAAATTTGGATAAAATTTTCTCTAATAAAAAGGGGCAATTTAGGATTTAGAGCGGGTAGCGGGAATCGAACCCGCATCGTTAGCTTGGAAGGCTAAGGGTTTTAGTCGACGTTGATTGATCATTTTTATATTTTTAACGTCTCTAATTCAAAACCGAACATGAAACTTTGGTTTCATTCGGCTCCTTTATGATGGATGGAGAAATTCCCAAATAAAATAAGACGGGAACGAAATCAAAATCCAAATTCGACCCATAACATCTATGTTAGCTTTTTTTCCGTCTGGGTGCTTTCACAGAAAATTTTGCTTTATAGATGATCCTTCTAGAAGATAAAAAAAGGCGAACTCCAACAATCTTTCTAGTTACTTCGTTCTTTATTTCTATTTAACGGAATCCTTAGGAAAAGTCTTTTGTTTCCACCGAGCTAAAACAATATAATATGTCGATGTCTTTAGTAAACCAAAGTTCTCGTTTAATAGCTATGTTGCTTCAATTTTTCTATAGCAAAGAATGAATAGAACTGAAGATTTAGTTACGATTAGAAAGAAACTTTTCTAGCTTTATCCATGGATCCTCTTGTTATACTTATTGAATTGTAAATAGTCATCCAATTCAAAAATTATGTTTCGGAATTTCATAATCCAAATTTACAATTGATTAGAGTCTTTGGATACAAATTACGAGAATCTATAATCTTCCTTGAATCCTTCATTGAAAGGTGAAGGACTAAATCCTTTTAAGAAATAAAGTTTTTGATCGGAAGATTAATCAAACCGAGAGACCCTTTAACTATTAAAGGGGTTAAAAGAACGAATCACACTTTTACCACTAAACTATACCCGCTACAATGCAATTATTGTATATAAATTAACCTTTTGTCGAACAAAGTAATCGAGAGTGTAATAAAAAAATCTGACAAAAAATTCGCAAATTCTAGCGCGGGGATTCCATTTTTGTTTTCAATTTCAGATCTTTTTTGTCTAAAACTTCATTGGATTACTCTTTTTAACTTTAACAAAAAAAAGGCCCGGCTGGGGACTGACCAGGCCAGGCTATTAAAATAAAAAAGATCTTTTATTTTATTATTTTACTTGTGTTTGGACGAGACAAAATAAAAAAAGGATTCTCTATTTCTATTATTGTGGTTTTATTTATTTATCTTTCGAGTTCGAGCCTTTTCTTTATCTAATCGTTATCTACATTTTTTATGTAAATAGAATTACTGAGAAAGTTCTAGAAAAAATTATATATATAATAGTCAAATTATATATAATAGTCATATATATATTAATTATATAAATATATAAATAGCTTAGAAATATAGAAATATTTATATATATAATATAATAAAATATAGTTCAGAAATATATTTATATATAATAAAATAGAGAAAATATAAAAAATAGATAATAAAGACTAATCTAAAAAAAAAAAGAAAGTTTTTTAAGAATAAAGTAGAGAAGGTTTTTTTTAAGTCTTTTTCTCTAATGGAACCTAATAAGTATCCCTTTTCGATTAGGAGAGATGGCTGAGTGGACTAAAGCGTTGGATTGCTAATCCATTGTACGAGTTAATCGTACCGAGGGTTCGAATCCCTCTCTTTCCCTTTCTCCTTTTGATGATGTGTAATAGATAAAATCCTAATAAAATTCGAACATTTCCACTAATTAAATCAAGCAATAAAACAATAAAAAACCTTTCTTTTTTATTCTTCGCGTCCCGGATTACGTCCTGGATCATTAGATAGGAATCCAAATATGAAGAGAGAAATAAAGAATATAACTACAGTGTATACAAAAAGTTTGAGAGTAAGCATTACACAATCTCCAAGATCTTACTTTTTTTTTCAAAAAAAAAGAGAATAGATTCTCTATTTTTATACCAAATATCTTATTTTGATACCAATAAATCAAGTGATTTTTTTTTCTAGAAAAAAAAATAAAAAAAAAAAAGGGGGGGGTTCAGAAAGTCATTTGTAATAAGATAATAGTCGAGTCTTTCATATTCAAACAGATTTGCATACCAACATCTAGATATTTTTTTGGTGAACTCGAATCTAATTAGGTTCTTTCATTTAGGGAAAAGAGGATAAAATTGAAGAAATAGAATGATCCAGGTTTGAATTCAGGGTTCGTTCATACGGCAAGATTTTTGTGATCTATTGTTGGAAGAATAAAAATCGTGAATTTTGCTAAGTTTTTCTAAGACAGTATTAAAAATTTCATCGAAAACTTACAGCTGCTTGCCAAACAAAGGCTAAGAGAAGAAAGAAAAGAGGTATTACGGGCATAACATCTACGATTGGATTCAAAAAGGCGTAGGCCTCCGGCAATTTGGCGACTAAAAAAGTGCTTGAAAAAAGGGCAGAATTCAAACAAATACAGATCAAATTAAATATATTAAGCATAACAAAAATTGGTGTTCTTGTGGATAATTTCATTTTGATTGAGTTATTAATATATTTTTTATATAAGGAAAAAAATAAAGAAAGATAGTCTAAAAAGACTTTGTTGAACTTACTCAATCAAAAATCCTTTCATTCTCTTATGAGAATTAAAGAAATAATATTTTCATACAATATCTTAATTGAATTCTATGTAATGATCAATAAAGTCAGTTTGATTTGCTATCTACACGCGTAAAAACTCTAGCACCAATGTAATCTATATTTAATTCGGGCTGAAATTGAATTGACGAACAACCAATAGCAATATTACTCTTTTAGTAGTCTTGAATAAAAATCGAAATGGGGCGTAGCCAAGCGGTAAGGCAACGGGTTTTGGTCCCGCTATTCGGAGGTTCGAATCCTTCCGTCCCAGAGTACGGTCATTACGGAATCAATCTTCTATTGCCTTTGCACACCACCTTTCTCTTTCTGTTTAAAAATCCAATTTTTTTTAAGATAAGAATAAACTATTGAAATGAAATAAAGAATCAACTTATTTTTCATTAATTCAAAAAAATAGATTTGCTTTTTTATTTTTGTGTGATGCGGGTAAGTAAGGTATAACCGTAGATTCTAAGAGTTTTAATTAAAAACAAATATATATATCTATTCAAATTTTGATTTTACATATATACAAGCTAATATGTATGGGATTCATTTGAATTCTGACTGAACCTGATTCTGATTACGCGTAAATTCACTACTCTATTCATAGAGAAAGAAAAAGTATAGATTACGATATACTGACTGAACTATGACTATTCATGATTCCATAATTGAATCAATTACACAAACTAGAGGAATGTTATGGTAAAACTTCGTTTAAAACGATGTGGTAGAAAGCAACGTGCGACTTGAATTGAAGGACATTATTTGCTGTGGATTTTTTGATCCGCCACTTTTTATATTAGGAATATAGGTGCTCTTGGCTCGACATTTTGTGTTCTATTTTATTTACTAGAATCCTACACTTTTTTGAATATAAAAAAGAGTACAGGATGGAGCTCGAGGAGAATAGAAAGTTTTTTTCCTTTCGCAGGAGTAAGGATCTAGGGTTAGTGCGAATCAATTAAGTTGGAACAACTTCGTAAGTCTTTTTATTTTTATATTGAAAAAAAAAGCCCTTTCAAGTAATTTTACAATGGAAAAGGGGAAAAGAAAATTTTCTTCAAATTGTCAAATTCTTTGAATCAAACGTCTATCATGCGTGAATCAAACGTTTGTATGATTCTTTGATAGAAAGAAAAGAAATAAAAAAAAAAAATAAGGGGCTTTGTTGCTGCCCTTTTTTAATAAAACGATTCAAGATCACCGAAGTCATGTCTCAACTCAAAGATTCAAAATAAGGATAAAGAATCCTTAAACAAGGAAATCTGGTTTTCAATTGTTTGAACAATTTCGATCAGAATGAAGAATCAAAATTGATTCTAAAAAATGAGACAAACAAAAAAGGGTTAGAGACTACTCAATAAAAAGAGTACTTCATCATTCTCGGTTGAGATATTTGAGAGTTATTTAACTTGAGTTATGAGAGTACGAATGTTACGAATCCTTTTTATGGAAAAAAATATTTAAGGTTTCAATACTGGGTAATTTATTGAATGTTTTTATTAATCTATTTAATATTTGAATTTGATACAGAAAGCTTACTTCTACTCATTTAATTTTTTCTCGAGCCGTACGAGGCCAAAGCCTCTTATACGTTTCTAGGGAGGGGTATTATTCATATACATCTATCCCAATGAGCCGTTTATCGAATCGTTGCAATTGATGTTCGATCCCGAAGAGAAGGAAGAGATCTTCGGAAAGCGGGTTTTTATGATCCGATAACTAATCAAACTTATTTAAATCTTCCTGCTATTCTCGATTTCCTTAAAAAAGGCGCTCAAGCAACAAGAACAGTTCATGATATTTCAAAGAAGGCAGGGGTTTTTACGGAATTAAGTCTTAATAAAACGAAATTGAATTA